TTAAGAATAAGCTAAATTAAGCTTTTGGGTTCATACCTCAAATATAAAGATTCCCTTTTTCTTAAATAAAGTGCCTGAATAAAGGATTATTCTGATAGAATAAATTATGTAAAATATTTACCTTTATTATATTTTATAGAATTAAACTAAATCTAATAATTTCAAAAACTATTGTGCATCTTACACTAAAATATAATAATTTTATAAGAAATTAATAATTTCTTTTTATATTAATATATTATTTTATATTTACTTAATTTTAAATTCAAATAAAATATTTTTTACTTTTACTTTATTTTTTAGAACTTTAATTTCTATTTCCTCAAATTCATGATTAGGATGTTGAATTGGATTAGAAATTAATTTGTTAAGATTTATCCCCCTTATTTCCAATAATAAAAATCTTATACATACAGAAGCTTCTTTAAAATATTTTTTAGTACAATCTATTGCATCAATTAATTTTATTTTTATTATTTTATTTAAAATATTTTTCATAAAAAATTTTGAAATTAATAATTTATTTTCAATTATAATTAATTCTTCTTTATTAATAAAAATAGGATCAACTCCTTTTCATTTTTGATTTCCTAATATTATAGAAGGTTTAAATTGAATCAATTGCTTTATTTTAATATCATGACAAAAAATTTCTCCAATAATTTTATTATCTTATTATTTCAATAATAATTTTATTATAATTATTATAATTATAAACGTAATAATTGGAAGTTTAAGAGGATTTAACCAAACTTCAATTCGAAAATTAATAACATTTTCTTCTATTAATAATTTAGGTTGATTATTATCTGCTTTAATAATTAGAGAAAATATATGATTATTATATTTTTCTTTTTATACTTTTTTAATTTTTATTATATGTTTTATATTTTTTTATATAAATATTTTTTATTTAAATCAAATTATTAATTTAAATTTAAATTTTTTTATAAAAATTTCTCTATTTATTAATTTTTTCTCTTTAGCAGGTCTTCCTCCTTTTATAGGATTTTTTCCTAAATGAATAATTATTAATTATATAATTTCGTATAATTTATACTTTATAATTTTTATTTTTTTAATATCTAGTTTAATTATATTATTTTTTTATATTCGAATTATTTATTTAACAATTTTATTAAATTTCTTTAAATTAAAATGATTTAATTTTTTTTTAAAAAATTCTAATATAAAAATTATTAATTTTTTTTCTTTTATTTCTTTATCAAGTTTAATTCTTAATACTTTTTTTTTTCTATAAGGTTTTAAGTTAAATTAAACTAATAATCTTCAAAATTATTTATAAAGAAATTCTTTAAGCCTTAGTAATTAATACACCTTAAAATTTGCAATTTTATATCATAAATGAATATAAGACTTAATTAATTAATTAATAAAAGAGAAATTTCTCATTAATAAATTTACAATTTATCGCTTATAATTCAGCCATTTTATTGCGAAAATGATTATTTTCAACAAATCATAAAGATATTGGAACATTATATTTTATTTTTGGTATTTGATCTGGAATAGTAGGAACTTCCTTAAGTTTATTAATTCGAATAGAATTAGGAAATCCTGGATCATTAATTGGAGATGATCAAATTTATAATACTATTGTTACAGCTCATGCTTTTATTATAATTTTTTTTATAGTTATACCAATTATAATTGGAGGATTTGGAAATTGATTAATTCCTTTAATATTAGGAGCTCCAGATATGGCTTTCCCTCGAATAAATAACATAAGATTTTGATTACTTCCTCCATCTTTAACTTTATTAATTTCTAGTAGTATTGTTGAAAATGGAGCTGGAACAGGCTGAACAGTTTATCCCCCTCTTTCAAGTAATATTGCTCATAGTGGAGCTTCTGTAGATTTAGCTATTTTTTCATTACATCTTGCTGGTATTTCTTCTATTTTAGGAGCAATTAATTTTATTACAACTATTATTAATATACGAATTAATAATTTATCTTTTGATCAAATACCCTTATTTGTTTGAGCTGTTGGAATTACAGCTTTACTATTACTTTTATCTTTACCAGTTTTAGCAGGAGCAATTACTATATTACTTACTGATCGAAACTTAAATACTTCATTTTTTGATCCTGCTGGAGGAGGAGATCCAATTTTATATCAACATTTATTTTGATTTTTTGGTCATCCAGAAGTTTATATTTTAATTTTACCTGGATTTGGTATAATTTCTCATATTATTTGTCAAGAAAGAGGAAAAAAAGAAACTTTTGGTTCTTTAGGAATAATTTATGCAATAATAGCAATTGGTTTATTAGGATTTATTGTATGAGCACACCATATATTCACAGTAGGAATAGATATTGATACTCGAGCTTATTTTACTTCTGCTACAATAATTATTGCAGTTCCAACAGGAATTAAAATTTTTAGATGATTAGCAACTTTATATGGAACACAAATTAATTATAGTCCTTCTATATTATGAAGTTTAGGATTTGTATTTTTATTTACTGTTGGAGGATTAACAGGTATTATTTTATCTAATTCTTCTATTGATATTATTTTACATGATACTTATTATGTTGTAGCTCATTTTCATTATGTTCTTTCTATAGGAGCTGTATTTGCAATTCTAGGAGGATTTATTCATTGATATCCTTTATTTACAGGATTAACTTTAAATCCTTTCTATTTAAAAATCCAATTTATCATAATATTTATTGGAGTAAATATAACTTTTTTTCCTCAACATTTTTTAGGATTAGCTGGTATACCCCGGCGTTATTCTGATTATCCAGACAATTATTTATCTTGAAATATTATTTCTTCTTTAGGTTCTTATATTTCTCTTATTGCAATAATTATAATAATAATAATTATTTGAGAATCTATAATTAATAAACATTTAATTATTTTTTCATTAAATATACCTTCTTCTATTGAATGATATCAAAATTTACCTCCTGCTGAACATTCTTATAATGAACTTCCTATTATAAGTATTTTCTAATATGACAGATTATATGTAATGGATTTAAACCCCATTTATAAAGGATTTACCTTTTTTTAGAAATGGCAACATGATCAAATTTAAATTTACAAAATAGAGCTTCACCATTAATAGAACAAATAATTTTTTTTCATGATCATACAATAATAATTCTAATTATAATTACTATTTTAGTATTATATTTAATAATAAATTTATTTTTTAATAAATTTATTAATCGATTTTTATTAGAAGAACAAATAATTGAATTAATTTGAACTATTATTCCTGCTATTACTTTAATTTTTATTGCCCTTCCATCATTACGATTATTATATCTACTGGATGAATTAAATAATCCTTTAATTACATTAAAATCTATTGGTCATCAATGATATTGAAGTTATGAATATTCAGATTTTAATAATATTGAATTTGATTCTTATATAATTAATAATAATAATAATTTAAATAATTTTCGTCTTTTAGATGTTGATAATCGAATTATTTTACCTATAAATAATCAAATTCGTATTCTAGTAACAGCAACTGATGTAATTCATTCTTGAACTATTCCTACTTTAGGAATTAAAGTAGATGCTAATCCTGGACGATTAAATCAAACTAATTTTTTTATAAATCGTCCAGGAATTTTTTTTGGTCAATGTTCAGAAATTTGTGGAGCCAATCATAGTTTTATACCTATTGTTATTGAAAGTATTTCAATAAATAAATTTATTTATTGAATTAATAATTATTCATTAAATGTCTGAAAGTAAGTAATGGTCTCTTAAACCATATTATAGTAAATTAACAATTACTTTTAATGAATAAAGAATTAGTTAAATATATAACATAAATATGTCAAATTTAAATTATTAATTATTAATATTCTTTTCATTCCTCAAATAATACCTATTAACTGAATTTTTTTTTTTTTTTTTTTTTTAATTATATTCATTTTATTTAATATTATAAATTATTATATTTATGATAATTATAATATAAAAAAAAATAAATTATTTAATATAAAAATAAATAAAATAATTTCCTGAAAATGATAAGTAATTTATTTTCAATTTTTGATCCTTCAACAAATTTATTTAATTTATCAATTAATTGATTAAGAACTTTTTTAGGATTATTATTTATACCATTTCCTTTTTGATTAATTCCTAATCGTCATTTTTTTTTTTGAAAATTTATTATTATAAAACTTCATAATGAATTTAAAATTTTATTAAATTTAAAAAATAATAAAGGATCAACTTTTATTTTTATTTCTTTATTTACATTTATTTTATTTAATAATTTTTTAGGATTATTACCTTATATTTTTACTAGAACAAGTCATCTTTCTATTTCATTAACATTATCTTTATCTTTATGAATTACATTTATATTATTTGGATGAATTAATAATACAAATTATATATTCATTCATATAATTCCTCAAGGTACTCCTAATATTCTTATACCTTTTATAGTATTAATTGAAACTATTAGAAATTTAATTCGACCAGGAACTTTAGCTATTCGATTAACAGCAAATATAATTGCCGGTCATTTATTATTAACTTTATTAAGTAATACAAATAATATTTTAAATAATTATTTATTAATTATTTTAATTTTAATTCAAATTTTATTATTATTATTAGAAAGTGCTGTTGCTATTATTCAATCTTATGTAATTTCTATCTTAAGAACTCTTTATTCTAGAGAAACTAATTAATAAATTAATGACAAATAATTTTCATAATCATCCTTATCATTTAGTTGATTATAGTCCATGACCATTAACAGGAGCCATTGGAACTATAACTATAGTTACAGGATTAGTAAAATGATTTCATAATTTTAATATAAATCTTATAATTTTAGGTTACATTATTATTATTTTAACAATATATCAATGATGACGAGATATTTGTCGTGAAAGTACTTATCAAGGTAAACATACATTATTAGTTTCTAAAGGATTACGATGAGGAATATTATTATTTATTATTTCTGAAATTTTTTTTTTTATTTCTTTTTTCTGAGCATTTTTTCATAGAAGTTTAGCTCCAAATATTGAAATTGGATTAATATGACCTCCAATTAATATTTATCCTTTTAATCCATTCCAAATTCCATTATTAAATACTATCATCTTAATTACTTCTGGATTAACAGTAACTTGAGCTCATCATGCTATTATAAATAATAATTTTTCACAAATATTCCAAAGTTTAACTATTACTATTATTTTAGGAATTTACTTTTCTATCCTTCAAGCATTTGAATATAGTGAAGCTTCATTTTCTATTTCTGATAGAATTTACGGATCTACCTTTTTTATAGCAACAGGATTTCATGGCCTTCATGTTATTATTGGAACTATTTTTTTAATAACTTGTTTAATTCGTCATATATTTAATCATTTTTCTATAAAACATCATTTTGGATTTGAAGCTGCAGCTTGATATTGACATTTTGTAGATGTAATTTGACTATTCTTATATATTTCTATTTATTGATGAGGAAATTAATTATTTATATAATATATTTAGTATATTTGACTTCCAATCAAAAAGTTTAAAAATTTTAATATAAATAATTAAAATAATATTATCAATTTCAATTTTCTATTTTTCTATTTCAAATTTATTAATAATTATTTCTCTAATCTTAGCTAAAAAATCAATTATAGATCGAGAAAAATGTTCTCCTTTTGAATGTGGATTTGATCCAAAATCTCTTCCACGAATTCCTTTCTCACTTCATTTTTTTTTAATTACAGTTATTTTTTTAATTTTTGATGTAGAAATTGCATTAATTTTTCCTATTATTCCAACATTTTTAATAACAAATATTATAAATTGATTTTTTATAACTTTATTTTTTATTATTATACTTTTGATTGGATTATATCATGAATGAAATCAAAAAATACTTAATTGAACTTATTAGGATTTTAGTTTAAATAAAACATTTGATTTGCATTCAAAAAATATTATTATTTAATATATCTTAAATAAGAAGCAATTTATGCATTTAATTTCGACTTAAAAGATTGAGTTTATAAAACTCCTTATTTAATATATTATTAATTGAAACCAAAAAGAGGTATATTACTGTTAATAATATTATTGAATAAATATTCCAATTAAGAAATATATATATATATAAATATATTATTGAGCTGCTAACTTAATTTTTAGTGATTATATCATTAATATTTCTAAAATAATCTAATTATATATAATTTATTTATATAGTTTATATAAAACTTTACATTTTCATTGTAAAAATAAAATTATTAATATTTTTATAAATAATTATTTAAAGATTAAAAAATCACCCTAATATCTTCAATATTATACTCTTATTAAGCTATTTAAATAAATTATAATTATAATATAAAGTATTAATAAAAATATTATTAAAATAAAACTATATAAATAAATTTTAAAATTATTTATTTGTAATAAATTATATATAATTGATTTATTTTTTAAAATATAAAAAATTCCTTGACCTCTATAAATTTCTATTCAACCTAAATCTATATTTTTTATTAAATTTTGTCCTAAACTTAAAAATTTATAATTAATACCATAAGTTAATAATCTTGGTATAAATCATATTAAACTTAAATAATTTCTTAATTTATAAGTTTTTATAAATTTATTTATTGAATTAATATTTATAAAACTTATTAATAAACCAAATAATAATCCTAAAATTCTTACATAAATTACTATTAATTTTATATTTATAGTTAAATAAATTATATAAGGATAACTAAAAATTATTCATCTTAAAAATCTTCCTGAAATTACTCTTATAAAAAGTAATATAATTATTCTTTTTAATATAATATAATCTTCATCATATAAATAATAAATTCTTATTAAATTAAATTCATTAATTATTAAATATATTAATAAACGAATTGTATAAATTATTGTTAAACTAATTGAAAAATAATATAAAAAAAAAATTATTAAATTTAAATTTCTTATTATAATTATATCTAAAATTAAATCTTTTGAATAAAATCCAGCTAAAAAAGGAATCCCACATAAAGCTAAATTTGAAATATTAAAACATAAAGAAGTTATAGGAATGTATAATCTTAAACCACCTATAAACCGAATATCTTGATTATCATTTATTATATGAATAATTATACCAGCACATATAAATAATAAAGCTTTAAATATAGCATGAGTTAATAAATGAAAAAAAGCTAAATCAAAATAACCTATTCTTAAAATTCTTATTATTAATCCTAATTGTCCTAAAGTAGATAAAGCAATAATTTTCTTTAAATCAAATTCATAATTCGCTGAAATACCAGCTATAAATATAGTTAACCCAGAAATTAATATTAATATTTTTAAAAATTCAGTATCAATTAATAAATTTCTAAACCGAATTAATAAATAAACTCCAGCAGTTACTAAAGTTGAAGAATGAACCAAAGCAGATACAGGAGTAGGAGCAGCTATAGCAGCAGGTAATCATGCTCTAAAAGGAATTTGAGCTCTTTTTGTTATCCCCCCTAAAATAATTAAACATCTAATAATTTTTAAAAAAAAATCATTTTCTATTATATCTAAATAAAAAATAAAATTTCATCTTCCATAATTTATTATTCAAGCAATTACTATTAATAATATAACATCCCCAATTCGATTAGATAAAACAGTTAATATTCCAGCATTATAAGATTTTAAATTTTGATAATAAATTACTAATCCATAAGAAACTAAACCTAATCCATCTCATCCTAAAAAAATTCTAATAATATTAGGACTAATAATTAATATTATTATAGAAAAAACAAATAAAAGAACCAAAATAATAAATCGATTTAAATTTAATTCCGATTTTATATAACTTTTTCTATAAAAAATAACAGAAGATGAAATTAAAGAAACAAATATTATAAATATAAAAGATATTCAATCAAATAATAAAGAAAAAACAATATTTATTGAATTAAATGAAATAATTTCTCATTCTAAAAATATAACTATATTATTTATTAAAAAATATATAGTAAAAAAAAAATTTATTATTATAAAAAAAAATAAAAAAAAAAATCTAATAAAACAAATCGAATTTATATTTTTAATGATTTAAAATGATAATTCATATTTTTGACTCCACAAATCAATATTTTTTTTTAAATTATTTAAATAAAATCAAATTATTACATAATCAAATTTTATAATCAATAAATTTAAAGGTAATCAATGTAAAAATAATAATAAATATTCACGACATAAACCTATATAAAATCTATATAAACTAATATTAAATTTTCCATGTTGACAATAAGAATATAAATATAATCTATAACCCGCACTAAAAAAAGAAATTATTATTAATATATATATTGTTAAATAAGATCAACTTATTAAACTATTAATTAGTTCAACTTCTCCAAAAAAATTTATTGAAGGAGGAGCAGCTATATTTATAATAATAAATAAAAATCACCATAATCTTATAGAAGGTATAAAATTTATTATACCCTTATTCAAAAATAATCTTCGTCTTATTAATCGTTCATAATTAATATTAGATAAACAAAATAAACCAGAAGAACATAAACCATGCCCAATTATTAAAATATAAGAACCTAAAAATCCTCAATAATTTATAGTTATAATTCCTCTAATTACTAATCCTATATGAGCAACTGATGAATAAGCAATTATTGATTTTATATCAATTTGACAAAAACATTTTAAACTAATATAAAATCCCCCTAATAAACTAATAGTTACTCAAATAATTGATAAATTAAAATTTAATTTTTGAAAAATAATTAAAACTCGCAATAATCCATATCCTCCTAACTTTAATATTACACCAGCTAAAATTATTGAACCTGAAATTGGAGCTTCAACATGAGCTTTTGGTAATCATAAATGAGTAAAATATATAGGTATTTTTACTAAAAAAGATAATATTATTGAAATATATAAAATAAAAGAATTTCTTTGATAAAATTTATATATATATATTATTATAGAATTAATTTCAAAAAAAATATAAAATAAACCTATTAATAAAGGTAAGGAAACAAATAAAGTATAAAATAATAAATATAAACCTGCTTGAATTCGTTCTGGTTGATAACCTCATCCTAAAATTAAAATTAATGTAGGAATTAATCTCCCTTCAAAAAATAAATAAAATATAAAAATATTTATTATTCTAAAAGTTAAATATAATATTAATAATAATAATAAAATATTTAATAAAAATAAACTTCAATAATAATTACTTTTAAAAATTATTTCTCTAGCTATAATTATTAAACAACAAATTCAAATTCTTAATATAATTAAACCAAAAGAAATTATATCTATTCCCATTATATAAGTTAAATTAGAAAAAATTATAATATTAATTGAAATATTTATAAATAAAAATATTATTATAAATAATATCAATTGAACCATTCAAAATATATTTTTTAAAAAACATAAAGGAATTATAAAAAATAAATATAATAAAATTTTTATCATAATAAATTATAACTATTAAAATAATCATTACCATAAGTTCGAATTATAGAAACTAAAATAGATAATCCTAATGCACCTTCACAAACTCTAAATACTAAAAAAACTATTAATATATATATATTATAAGTTATTATTAAAAAATATATCATTATTATTAAATAAATTCTTAATACAATAAATTCTAATCTCAATAAAATAATTAATAAATGTTTATGCTTTCTAACAAAAATTATATTCCCTATAAAAAATATTACTAAAATACAAAAAATTATCATTTGTTTTTATAGTTTAATTTAAAACATTGGTCTTGTAAATCAAAAATAATTTTTTATTTAAAAACTTCAAAGAAAAGATTTATATCTCATCAATAATCTCCAAAATTATTATTTTCATTAAACTATTCTTTGAAATTTTAAAAATATTTTTTATATTTATACTAATTTTCTTCTCCTTAATTATATTTTTTATTAAACATCCTTTAGCAATAGGATTATTTATTTTAATACAAACTCTATTTACTTCATTATTTATTGGAATATTTTTAAATACTTATTGATTCTCTTATATTTTATTTTTAGTATTTATAGGAGGATTATTAGTATTATTTATTTATGTAGCTAGAATTGCTTCTAATGAATTAATAGATATATCTATATTTTTAAAAATAATTATCTTAATAATTATTTTTATATCTACTTTAATCTTAATTTTTTATTATAAAAATATTAATTTATTAAATTTATTCTTTAATAACGAAATAAATAATATTAATTCTTTATTTTTTTTCTATAATGAAAACAAAATTAATTTATCTAAATTATATAATAAACAAACTTATTTTTTAACTATAATATTAATTATTTATCTTTTTATTACTTTAATTGTAGTAATTAAAATTACAAATATCTTCTTTGGACCTTTACGTTCATTTAATTAAATTTTTACTAATGAAAAATAAATTTATTATAATTCGTAAATCTCATCCATTATTAAAAATTATTAATAATTCTATTATTGATTTACCTACACCATCAAATATTTCATTTTGATGAAATTTTGGATCACTATTAGCATTATGTTTAATTCTACAAATTATTACAGGATTATTCTTAACTATATATTATTGTGCTAATATTGATTTAGCATTTTATAGTGTAAATTATATTTGCCGAAATGTTAATTATGGATGATTAATTCGAACTATWCATGCAAATGGAGCATCATTATTTTTTATCTGTATTTATATACATATTGGACGAGGAATTTATTATGAATCATTTAATTTTATAAATACTTGAATAATAGGTATTATTATTTTATTTTTATTAATAATAACAGCATTTATAGGATATGTTTTACCTTGAGGTCAAATATCATTTTGAGGAGCAACAGTAATTACTAATCTTTTATCAGCTATTCCATATTTAGGAACAATAATAGTAAATTGAATTTGAGGAGGATTTGCAGTAGATAATCCTACTTTAACTCGATTTTATACATTTCATTTTTTATTACCATTTATTATCTTAATAATAACAATTATCCATTTATTATTTTTACATCAAACTGGCTCTAATAACCCTTTAGGAATTAATAGTAATATTGATAAAATTCCTTTTCATCCTTATTTTACATATAAAGATTTAATAGGATTTATTTTTTTAATTATATTATTAATAATTTTAAATTTAACTAACCCATATTTATTAAGAGATCCAGATAATTTTAATCCAGCAAATCCTTTAGTTACTCCTATTCATATTCAACCTGAATGATATTTTTTATTTGCTTATGCAATTTTACGTTCTATCCCAAATAAATTAGGAGGAGTAATTGCTTTAATAATATCAATTTTAATTTTAATTATTTTACCATTTTCATTTAATAAAAAAATTCAAGGTATTCAATTTTACCCTTTTAATCAAATTATTTTTTGAATTATAGTAACAACAATTATTTTATTAACTTGAATTGGAGCACGACCAGTTGAAATTCCCTTTATTTTAACAGGTCAAATTTTAACATTTATTTATTTTTCTTATTATATTATTAATCCTATTATTAATAAAATTTGAGATAAAATAATTTTTAATAAATAAAATAATTAATGAGCTTGTAATAAGCATTTGTTTTGAAAACTTATTAAAGAATAATTATTCTATTAATTTATACTAAAAAAAGTTATTAAATAAAAAATATTTTTATACTTATATAAAATAATATTATATTCAAAGAAATAGGTAAATAAATTTTTCAACATAAATATATTAATTTATCATAACGATAACGAGGTAAAGTTCCACGAACTCAAATAAATATAAATGAAATTAATCTTAATTTTAAATAAAAAATTAATCTTAAAGAATAACCCCCTAAATATAATAATACAAATAATATTCTTATAAATAAAATTATTGAATATTCAGCTAAAAAAATTAAAGCAAATCCTCCACCTCTATATTCAATATTAAACCCCGAAACTAATTCTCTTTCCCCCTCAGCAAAATCAAAAGGTGTTCGATTTGTTTCAGCTAATATTGAAGAAAATATACATATTCTTAAAGGTAATATTAAAAATATAAATCAAATATTATTTTGATAAATTCTTAAATTTATTAAATTAAAATCTATAATTATAATTAAATTAGAAATTAAAATTAAAGCTAATCTTACTTCATAAGAAATAGTTTGAGCTACAGCTCGTAAACCTCCTAATATAGCATAATTCGAATTAGAAGATCATCCAGCTAATAATAAAGAATATACTCCAACTCTTAAAAAACAAAATAAATATAAAACGCCTAAATTAAAATTAATAAAATTAAAATAATAAGGAATTAATAATCAAATTATTAAAGATAAAAAAAATCCAATAATTGGAGAAAAATAATAATATATATAATTACAATAATTTAAATATAAATGTTCTTTAGTAAATAATTTAATCCCATCAACAAATGGTTGTAATATTCCTAAAAATCCTACTTTATTTGGACCTTTACGAATTTGAATATAACCTAAAACTTTCCGTTCTAATAAAGTTAAAAAAGCAACTCCAATTAAAATTCCAATAAAAAGAAAAATTATTCCAATTATAATATTGATTAAATCATTTATTAACATTTACTATCTATATAATAAATTATATATAAATGACTTCTAAAACCATTACAATTTTCTGCCAAAATAGTAATTAATTTTAATAATATTCTTAAAAATTAAATTATTCAAAATAATTAATCCTTTCGTACTAAATTATTTTATTTATATAAAGATAGAAACCAACCTGGCTTACACCGGTTTGAACTCAGATCATGTAAGATTTTAATGATCGAACAGATCAAAAATATTAAACTTTTGCATTTAAATTTTATCTTAATCCAACATCGAGGTCGCAAACTTTCTTTTTTATTTGAACTAAAAAAAAAAATTACGCTGTTATCCCTAAGGTAATTTATTCTTATAATCATAAATTATGGATCAAATATTCATATATTAATGTTAAATTTAAAAAAAAGTTATTTTTATTTTTTTATCACCCCAACAAAATAATTATTTAATTATAATGATTAATTTTTATAAATAAATTATAATTAAATAATTATAAAACTCTATAGGGTCTTCTCGTCTTTTATAATTATTTTAGCTTTTTAACTAAAAAATTAAATTCTAATTTTAAAATAGAAACAGTTTATATTTCATTAAATCATTCATACAAGTCTCCAATTAAAAGACTAATGATTATGCTACCTTTGTACAGTCAATATACTGCAGCCCTTTAAATTAATTCAGTGGGCAGATTAGACTTTATATTATTTTCAAAAAGACATGTTTTTGATAAACAGGTGAATATATAATTTTGCCGAATTCTTTTATTTTAATTATAAAAATTTTTATATTATAATTAAAAATATACTAATTTTATCATTATTTCTAATTTTATATTATTATATATTATTTTTTTATAAAAAATTAAATTAATTTATATAAAATTTTTAATTAAATAAAATTATTTATAAAAAATTATAATTTATAAAAAATATAATTTTTAAAAATTTTATTTATATATATAAAAAAAATAAWWAATATATNAAAAATATNTATTTAAATATATAAATATATTATAAAATTYTAATTTAAAGCTTATCCTTTAAAATATTTAATTAATTTTATTT